AACCTAGCAAGACCAACCAACAGGTTAGGTTTCGTGACAATAAAAAGGTTTATTTTGAAGCAAACCTACAAAATTGGGCATAGTTTAGTGGTAGAGTCGGCTGAATCGTAAATGATCTACAGAAGATACTTCGAATGGAATCACGCGTTGTCGAACGATTCGACAGACAAAATCTCCCCATCCAAAAACCAACTCATAGAAATAGAAGAGGGCGCAAACGTTGATACATTTCGGACCAATTATTGTCTCTGAAATAATGAATTGGGGTTATTGTTCTGCCAAAAGGCGATACGTCGGGGGATTCCTAACTCATCCAAGTTCAAATGGGCCCCTATTACATAAAGTCTGCATTGGTAGAAGTAGAATTGGAATGATGAACAACTGGATTGGGGTAGATTGGAATAGAAAAAAAAAAATAAGTATTGTACAGAAACAGAAAAATGACTACTTGCTTTGCTAAGCCGGTTATACGAAGAAAAGCCTATTGTACAATGAAACTTACCAAAGAGCTTCATTTTTGAAACTCTGGTTTTTCTACAAATACAAGAACAAGAATAGGCCCTAGATCATGTGACTTACTATTCGATTTGATTTGGTTGGGTTAGGTTGGAGTTTTTCTTGAGCCAGCCCATGTTATGATTTTGACTTCATAAATTGACTTTGGTATACCAAAGCAAAGGTGTAGCACTAAATCCTGGATCATGAACAATAAAGAAAAAAGTCGTATGTCATTCACACACGAAGATTAATGAAGAAGAATGGATTTTTTTATCCAAGATTTGAACCGATCCGGTTGGATCCATTGGAATAAATTCTTGTTTTCATGCCCCGAGGGATCTCCGTGATCCTGTGGGAATGATTCCATTTCTATAGAACAATCAACCGGCCGGCCACGCGCACTAATTAGGAAATGAATACAAAAATGTATAGGGCTATACGGACTCGAACCGTAGACCTTCTCGGTAAAACAGATCAAACTGATTATTATCGAAATGATTCGAACTGTTTCAAAGACCCAACATGCGTTTTTTTTTTTTTTGCATTGGGCTCCTTCATTAACTGATAGAAAGATCGGCTAGTCCACCATATTTGTTTCTTGACAGGAAGATAACGAGATGGCTCCATGCGCTCGGATTCATTATTTGTATTCTGATCCAGGAGCAATACCAAAGTGTTTCAAAGAAGGGTTACCCTGACGTAGGTCTGCCTCCGGCCTAGATCAACCTAAGTTAAATGGAGTCTCTATCGATCCGTCCCAAGAGTCAAATATGATACTTCATACACCTTAAAGTTCATAGGACGAAAAGAGGTTATTTTGAGGTCCTTATACTCATTATGCCTAGCATTGAATAGACTGGGTATTCACCTTATCAATGATCAAACCAATGATGGGTTCTATTTGGTACCTGAATTGGCACCTGAATCGGACCGAACCAAATTTTTGTCATGCTATTGTTCTCTTGTTCCTCGAATCCATGGAGTAAGACATCGATTTCTCAATAAGATCAATTCTGTTGATTGCATGATGGGCTCCTCTGAAAAAGCATTGGCGCGCGTGTAAACGAGGTGCTCTACCTAACTGAGCTATAGCCCTTGTCATAGACATATTAACATCTAGATAATTTCTTGTCAAGATGGATATTCCATAATCCCACATGATAGCTCTCTGATCCGTTTCCTGCCAAGGATTGGTATTGATGAGAAGTCATATTCTGTCTATAATCTCCGATGTGATTGGTCCCATTTTTTCTTTCTCTTTGTGATGATAAATGACCTACTTAACCCAGTGGTTAGAGTATTGCTTTCATACGGCGGGAGTCATTGGTTCAAATCCAATAGTAGGTAGAACTTATTAGATACCATTGACTCTGGTATCTAATAAGTTTTTCTACCCACCTTCTTTTCTTTTTTTATGGATTTTGTACCCTTTCCCTATTACCCTCCCACTACTCATATTTGTATTTTTTTTTTTTTGTTCGTTACATCAGATTACACTTGAGTGTATCCAATTGGCGGAATCCAAATAGGGTGTATAAACAGAACTTCTTTTGATTATTCTGATGCATCGACTAGTACGAAATAACATTGATAGCCTCTACTCGTGTCCTAGCTCGTCTAAGAGCTAGATTCGCCTCAATTGCTTGTCTCTTGCCTTCAGCTCTACTCAAGTTAGCTTCAGCTATTTCAAGAGTTCGCTGAGCTTCTTGTGGATCAATGTCACTACCCTTCTCTGCATCATTTACTAAAATGGTGATCTCATTATTGCCTATTCTAGCGAAACCACCCATCACAGCCATCGTTACCCATTGGTCGTTGAGGCGTATTCTCAAAATACCTATATCTACAGCTGTGGCAATAGGGGCGTGGTTTGGTAATACGCCAATTTGGCCACTATTAGTAGATAAAATGATTTCTTTCACTTCTGAATCCCAAATAATTCGATTAGGAGTCAGTACACAAAGATTTAAGGTCATTTCTTCAATTTGCTCTCCTCTTCTAA